ATGCAACGATGATTCTTTTCTACAAATCACAAAGATATTGGTACATTATATTTTATTTTAGGTGCTTGAGCAGGTATAGTAGGTACATCTTTAAGTTTAATTATCCGTACCGAATTAAGCCAACCAGGAAGACTTATTGGCAATGATCAAATTTATAATGTAGTAGTTACTGCTCACGCTTTCGTAATAATTTTTTTTATAGTTATGCCTATTATAATTGGGGGATTTGGTAATTGACTACTCCCACTAATATTAGGAGCTCCTGATATAGCCTTCCCTCGAATAAACAATATAAGATTTTGACTTCTCCCTCCTTCCTTAACTTTACTTTTAATAAGAGGTATAGTTGAAAGGGGAATTGGAACAGGATGAACTGTTTATCCTCCATTAGCTGCTGCTATTGCCCATGCTGGTGCTTCAGTAGATATAGGTATTTTTTCCCTACATTTAGCCGGTGTCTCCTCTATTTTAGGAGCAGTAAATTTTATAACTACTGTTATTAATATACGATCTTATGGTATAACTATAGACCAAATGCCACTATTTATCTGAGCTATTTTTATTACCGTAATTTTACTTCTTCTTTCACTCCCAGTTCTTGCAGGAGCAATTACTATACTTTTAACAGATCGTAATTTAAACACTTCCTTTTTTGATCCTGCTGGTGGTGGAGACCCTATTTTATATCAACATTTATTTTGATTTTTTGGGCACCCAGAAGTTTATATTTTAATTTTACCTGCATTTGGTATAGTTTCTCACATTGTAAGCCAAGAATCTGGTAAAAAAGAATCTTTTGGTACTTTAGGAATAATTTATGCTATAGCAGCTATTGGAATTTTAGGATTTGTAGTATGAGCTCATCATATATTTACTGTAGGTATGGACGTTGATACCCGAGCTTATTTTACTTCCGCTACTATAATTATTGCTGTTCCTACGGGAATTAAAATTTTTAGATGATTAAGAACCTTACACGGGAGACAAATTAACTTCAGTCCTTCCCTACTTTGGGCCCTTGGGTTTATTTTCCTATTTACTGTAGGAGGTTTAACAGGAGTTGTTTTAGCAAATTCTTCTATTGATATTTTACTCCATGATACTTATTATGTTGTGGCCCACTTCCATTATGTTTTATCCATAGGGGCTGTATTTGGTATTTTTGGGGGAATTGCTCACTGATTCTCATTATTTACTGGTTTATCCTTAAACATTAAATGAATGAAAATCCACTTCTTCGTTATATTTATCGGAGTAAACTTAACCTTCTTTCCACAACATTTTCTTGGATTAAATGGTATACCCCGACGATACTCGGACTACCCTGACGCCTATTCCACATGAAATATAATCTCATCCATAGGATCTATAATCTCTTTTGTTGCCGCACTAAGATTTATTGTTATTATTTGAGAATCACTATCATCTAACCGACCAGTAATTTTCCTACCTTTTCTACCATCGTCAATTGAATGAAAACATAATTACCCCCCAGCAGATCATTCCTATATAGAAATCCCACTAATTACTATCTTCTAAAATGACAGAAAGATGTATAGGATTTAAATCCCTATCAGGAAGATTATTCTTCTTTTAGAAATTATGGCAACATGAACATATATAGGTTTTCAAGACAGAGCCTCTCCCCTTATAGAACAACTAATTTTCTTCCACGATCATATTATACTTATTTTAATCCTTATTATTACTTTTGTAGGATATCTACTTACTACTCTTTTTTTTAACAATTTCATTTACCGATATATATTAGAAAATCAAACTATCGAAATAATTTGAACTATAATTCCAGCAATCATCCTTATTTTTATTGCTCTTCCGTCTCTTCGCCTTCTATACCTCCTAGATGAAGTTAATTATCCTTCGCTCACATTAAAAACAATTGGTCACCAATGATACTGAAGATATGAGTACTCAGATTTTATACATTTAGAATTTGACTCATATATAATACACGATAAAATAAACTTATCTTCCTTCCGCCTATTAGATGTAGATAATCGAACTACCCTTCCTATAAATACTCAAATTCGAGTTCTTATTACTGCAGCTGATGTAATCCATTCCTGGACTATCCCCTCATTAGGTATTAAAGCCGACGCCGTGCCAGGACGACTAAATCAAGTTAGATTTTTAATTAACCGACCTGGTTTATTCTTAGGCCAATGCTCAGAAATCTGCGGAGCAAACCATAGATTTATACCAATTATAATCGAAAGTATTTCAATCAATTCATTTTTAAATTGAGTCTCCTCTTCAATTTAATACACCCGATGTCTGAATAATAAGTATGGGTCTTTTAAACCTATTATAGTAATACCTACTTCTGGTGAAAGAAGTTAGTTTAAATTTATAACATATATTTGTCATATATAAATTACCTTATTGGTACTTCTTTATGCCTCAGATAGCCCCTCTTCTTTGACTTTTTATATTTATCTTCTTTATTTTATCCTTAATAATATTCTTAATTTTAAATTACTTTATTAAACCATTTAAAATTTACTCTTTTTTAAACTCTTCTCATAATACTCCTTTGCCTCTTTGAAAATTATAACTAATTTATTTTCAATTTTCGAACCTACATCAAGAATTTTTAGAATTTCAACTAATTGATTATCAACTCTTTTAGGTTTAGTATTTTTACCATATATTTATTGAACTTCACCCTCTCGATGATCCTTATTATGAAGAAAAATTATCAAAACTCTTCATAATGAATTTAAAACCCTATTACATATTTCTCATATAGGTACCTCTACTTTATTTATTAGTATTTTTAGATTAATTATTTTTAATAATTTTTTAGGTCTCTTACCTTATGTATTTACAAGATCTAGTCATTTAGTTATAACACTTTCTTTGTCACTCCCTTTTTGAATTACTCTAATAATTTTTGGCTGATTTACCCATACTAACCACATACTTGCTCATTTAGTGCCCCAGGGTACTCCCCCTATATTAATACCTTTTATAGTTTTAATTGAAACAATTAGAAACATTATTCGGCCAGGAACTCTTAGAGTGCGATTAGCAGCAAATATAATTGCTGGCCACCTTCTTTTAACCTTACTAGGAAATACAGGACCTTCACTCTCCTTATCAATTCTATCAATTCTAATTATCTCCCAAATTCTACTTTTAATTTTAGAATCTGCTGTAGCAATTATTCAATCTTATGTATTTGCAATTCTTAGAACTCTTTATATAAGAGAAATCAACTAATGTCATCACTACATAATCATCACCCTTATCACTTAGTGGATATAAGTCCCTGACCATTAACAGGATCAATTAGAGCCATAATATTAACTACAGGTTTAGTAAAATGATTCCACCAATATAATATAAATCTTTTATTATTTAGATTCCTTGCAACTATTTTAACTATGATTCAATGATGACGAGATGTAACTCGTGAGAGAACTTTCCAAGGGTCTCACACATCAGTGGTTATAAAGGGCCTTCGCTGGGGCATGATCTTTTTCATTCTATCAGAAATCTTATTTTTCTTTTCTTTTTTTTGAGCTTTTTTTCATAGAAGACTCTCACCTACAGTTGAAATTGGGCTTTACTGACCTCCCCTAGGTATTCAACCTTTTAATCCATTCCAGATTCCCCTCCTTAATACAACTATTCTACTATCATCTGGGGCCACAGTAACATGAGCTCACCATGCTATTATAGAAGCTAACTTCACCCAAGCTACCCAAAGACTAGCTTTAACTATCATCTTAGGTATTTATTTTACCTCCCTCCAAGCTTACGAATATATAGAATCCGCATTTTCTATTGCCGATTCCGCTTTTGGTTCTACTTTTTTTGTTGCTACAGGCTTTCATGGCCTTCATGTAATTATTGGTACAAGATTCTTATCTATTTGTTTTCTTCGCCTTTTTAATTATCATTTTTCCTCTAATCATCACTTAGGTTTTGAGGCTGCTGCATGATACTGGCATTTTGTTGATGTGGTATGATTATTCCTTTATATTTTTATTTATTGATGAGGGGGTTAATTTTATATTTTCTTAGTACATTAAGTACATTTGACTTCCAATCAAAAAGACTATTTAAATTAGAGAAAATAATTTGAATTATACTAATTATCTCTACCTTTACATTTTTACTCTCCACTCTTATTATAATGTTAACCTCAATTTTAGCAAAAAAAACTATCTCAGATCGAGAAAAAAATTCTCCTTACGAATGTGGATTTGATCCTAAGGGGTCAAGACGCTTGCCTTTCTCCTTACGATTTTTTTTAATTGCTGTAATTTTTTTAATTTTTGATGTAGAAATTACTCTTCTTCTTCCAATTGCCCCAGTAATTTACCTCTCTAATATTTTTTCCTGATTATCTACAATTATTTTTTTTCTTGTTATTCTCCTTCTTGGTTTATATTATGAATGGTACCAAGGAGCATTAGAGTGGTCTAAATAGAAACTATAGTCAATATAATATGATATATAATTTGCACTTATAAGGAGTTGAAAAACTAGTTTCGCATAATTAGAAAGCGAATATTTGCATTTAGTTTCGACCTAAAAATTTGGCCTGGCCTCTAATTTTGATAGAAGCCAAAAAGAGGCATATCACTGTTAATGATATAATTGAATTATTCCCTTCCTATCAATAATAGAGTATTTATGTGATAAAGAAGCTTCTAACTTCTAAAAAAGCGGTTAAATTCCGTTTATATTCTAGTTTTTATAGTGTAATTAACATTTTACTTTTTCATTGTAAAGCTGAAATAATTTTTCTAAAAACATATTCTATAATTGATTCAGAATAATTATTATTTCTTTGACACCACAAATCAATATTTTTTTTAAACTACCTGAATTGTTTACAGACGTAATATCTCTTTCGTAGCTTCAGTACAATATTCTACATAAATTATATAAACAAATATATAAAAATAATATAATCACCATCCCTAAAACAAACATTTTTATAAATACCTTTACCCTATTTATTTGAATTTCATTTAAACCTATAAATAATTGAGTTAATTTTCAATATAATCCTTGAGGTCCAAATCTTTCTAGTCAACCTTTTTCACCAGCTTTTTCCATTAAAATACCTACTTTTATAATAACATCTCTATTTTTTACAGATCTTAAAAACGGTATAAACCATATTGACCCTATAAATACAACTCAAAAATAATTCCCTAATCTGATTAACCTATTATTAGTATTTAATAAATTACAAAAATAGCCAATCCTCCCACCAATAACTCTTACCATTATAGTTAACCTTTTTATGGTAATTCTTATACAAATTATATAAGGCTCTGGAAACAGAAGCCAAGATAACCCTGCTCCTCCTACTACAGCCCCTAACCCTAATATAAGTATAGAATTTACCATTAAATTACTAGTGTCTTTTGCATTTATTAATATATTTAAATTAAATTCTCCTCTCATTCTATAAAAAATTAACCGTATTGTATAAGAAACAGTTAGCCCAACTGCTAATACATATATACATATACAAATTAAATTCACTCACCTTATAAAAGCAACTTCTAAAATAATATCCTTTGAATAAAATCCAGCTAAAAAAGGAAACCCACATAGAGCAAAATTACAAATTCTTATATAAATCACTCTACAAGGTATAAACTTAACTAAACACCCTATGTAACGAATATCTTGATAGTCTCCAACCCTATGGATAAACACCCCAGCACATATAAACAATAAAGCTTTAAATAATGCATGCCTTAAAAGATGAAAAAAAGCAAGATTAGCAAAACCTAATGCTAAAATTCTTAATATTACCCCTAGTTGACTTAAAGTTGATAATGCAATAATTTTTTTCAAATCATATTCAAAATTAGCTCCTAATCCCGCTATAAATATGGTTAAACAAGAAATAATTAATAAACCTCTTTGAGCATATGAAAAATCCAAAATTGGTCTAAACCGAATTATTAAATAAACCCCAGCTGTAACAAGAGTAGAAGAATGAACTAACGCCGAAACAGGAGTGGGTGCTGCTATTGCAGCAGGAAGCCAAGCAGAAAATGGAATCTGGGCACTTTTAGTTATTGCAGCTAATACAATTAAAATTTTAAATATTAATCACTCTCCATCTCTCATATTATAAGAATAATATAAAAAATTTCAACCTCCTAATTTCACTATTAACCCAATTCTTAAAAGAATCGCTACATCTCCTACTCGATTAGATAAAACAGTCAACATGCCAGCATTAGCTGATTTCTCATTTTGATAATAAATAACAAGAGCATAAGATACTAAACCTAAACCATCTCAGCCTAATAAAATACTAATTATATTAGGTCTTAAAACTATAGCTGCTATTGAAAACACAAATATAAGTACAAGATATATAAACCGATTAAAATTTTTATCTCCTATTATATATCTACCCCTATAGTAAAGAACTCTTCTTGAAATTAATAATACAAAACATAAAAATAATAAAGAAATCCAATCAAAAATTAAAGTAAAAATAATTGTACAAGAATTTAATCTTAAAATCTCCCACTCAATTACCTCAATTATACTATTATAAAGTTTTAAGACAGCGCAACCCCCCCTTATTAAACACCCAATTATTAAAAATAATATCCTAGTTAAATGTATAGAAACCTTCCATCACATAGCTTAAACCTTATTATTTAAGCATTTTAAATCCCCCTGATCATTCTCATATTAAGGATTAAAATATTTAAAGGTATTCAATGTAATATTAATAATAAGTATTCCCGTACTTTCCCTGAACAACAAGCATATAAAGAATTATAAAACAACCCATGCTGTCTTAGCCTATATATATATAAAGTATATACAGCTCTAAAAAAAGAAACCAACATAATCCCAATTATACTCATCTCTCTTCATCTAATTATTCTAATAATTAACCTAATTTCCCCTATTATATTCAACGAAGGTGGAGCTGCTATATTACTAATTCTTAATATAAACCATCATATTCCTATACTAGGCATAAAATTCAATAAACCCTTTCTTAAAAATAAACTTCGCCTCCCTACGCGTTCATAAATTATGTTAGCTAACCTAAAGAGACCAGAAGAGCATAACCCATGTCCAATTATAACTACAACTGCTCCTATAAACCCTCACCAACTATAGATTATGAGCCCACACAATACTAATCCTATATGTACCACAGAAGAATAAGCAATTAAAGATTTAATATCTACTTGACGTAGACAAACTAACCTAATAATAAACCCTCCTATTAACCCTATTCTTATTCAAATATTTATAAATCTAGTCCCAACTAATTGAAATATAATTAACATACGAAATAAACCATAGCCTCCTAACTTTAATAAAATCCCTGCTAAAATTATCGAACCAGCCACAGGAGCTTCAACATGTGCTTTTGGTAACCATAAATGAAATATATATATAGGTAATTTTACTAAAAATGCTAAAACTATAAATAAATATCAAATATTTATTATACACCCATTATTACTTATTCTTAATTCATTTATTATTATAATCAATCTTCCCTTATTAAAATAAATACTCAATAAACTTACTAATAAAGGTAAAGATAATGTTAAAGTATAAAAAAGTATATAAATACCAGCTTGAATTCGTTCAGGCTGATATCCTCAACCTAAAATTAAAATCAACGTAGGAATTAAAGATATTTCGAACCTAACATAAAAAATTAAATAACTAATTGAAGAAAATGTAATTATAAGAGATATTAATAAAATCAAGTTTACTAAAACAAAACTTAAATGAAAATTCTCTTCTCTTTTAATTTTTTGTCTTGCTAATAACACTAAAAATATAATCCAAATTCTTAAATAAACTATAATAAATCTTAAATAGTCTATTCCAAATATAAATCCCATATTATATATAAAAAATCTGTGAAAGCACATTAACCCAAATATAAATCTTATTACTCCTAATCCTAATTGAACAGTTTTTCAATTTTTATAAAATTGAATCAATATAATTAAAGGAATTAAAAACTTTAACACTCCAAAATGTTTATTACCTTGAAATAATCCCTACCGTGTCTTCGTACAATAAGCACTAATAAAGATAATCCAAGAGCACCTTCACAAGCAGCTAACGTTAAAAAAAACAATACAAAATAAACTTCATTTCCTACACTTGAAATTTCTAAAACTAATAACCAATACACACCTAATATTATAAACTCTAACCTTAATAAAGAATTTAATAAATGCTTCTGATAATTAATAAAACTTCATAAACCACAAATAACTATAATAAGAGATCTCATAATTCTTATTGAACTAAAATTTACCATTGGTTTTAATAGTTTAATTTAAAACTTTGGTCTTGTAAACCAAAAATGAAATGTTTCTTAAACCTTCAAAGGAAAATCCTTTTTTCTTTAATCCCCAAAATTAATATTTTTACTTAAACTACCTTTGATATTACAATATTCATAATCCCTATAATTATTATATTATCAATTTTGTTTACCCGAATAATTCATCCCCTTGCAATAGGATTAAACTTATTAATTCAAACCATTATTATTTCATTTTCAGCGGGATTAACCACTTATTCATTTTGATTCTCATATATTTTATTCCTGATTTTTTTGGGGGGAATATTAATTTTATTTATTTACGTTGCCTCATTAGCTTCAAACGAAATTTTCCTACCATCATTAATTTTATCCTTTTTCTCTTTAATTCTTACTGTTTCTTTATTCTTATTATTTTTTTTTTTAGATCCTATTTTTATTTCCTCCTTTTCAAATTTACCCAACTCTACAGTTAATATTTATTCATCAACTGCTCATATTACAAGATGAATTTTTAATAATCCCTCTATATATTTTACTATCTTTATTATTTCTTACTTACTTTTAACACTTTTAGTAGTAGTTAAAATTATTAATTTATATAAAGGACCTCTCCGTTTAATAAACTAATGATATCTCCTATTCGAAAATCTCACCCATTGTTTAAAATTGCTAACAGCGCTTTAGTAGACATACCTTTACCTAGAAACCTTTCTATTATATGAAACTTTGGATCTCTTTTAGGATTATGTTTAATTTCACAAATTATCACAGGTTTATTTCTAGCTATACATTATATCCCTCACATTGATTTAGCATTCTCTAGAGTAGCTCATATTTGTCGTGATGTAAATTACGGTTGACTTTTACGAACTACTCACGCTAATGGGGCCTCTTTTTTTTTTATCTGCCTTTATACACATGTAGGACGTGGTATATTTTACGGATCTTATATAATTTTCCATACTTGAATAGTAGGAGTATTAATCCTTCTCATACTAATAGCTACAGCATTTTTAGGTTACGTTCTCCCCTGAGGTCAAATATCATTTTGAGGAGCTACTGTAATTACAAATTTATTCTCAGCCATTCCTTTTATCGGAACAGATCTAGTTCAATGAATTTGGGGGGGATTTTCAGTTGATAATGCTACTTTAACACGATTTTTTACCTTTCACTTCATCTTACCTTTTATTGTAGCTGCTTTTTCATTAATTCATATTATATTTCTACACCAAGCAGGTGCTAACAACCCATTAGGTATTTCAACTCAAATAGACAAAGTTCCTTTTCATCCTTACTTTACCTTTAAAGATATTGTAGGATTTATTATTCTAATATTGCTTTTACTTTTATTTTCACTTTCCTTTCCATATCTCCTAAGAGATCCTGATAATTTCATTCCAGCTAATCCTCTTGTAACTCCTGCACATATTCAACCAGAGTGATATTTCCTATTTGCCTACGCTATTCTACGTTCAATTCCTAATAAATTAGGTGGAGTTATTGCTCTTGTAGCATCTGTAATAATTATTATGATCCTACCCTTCTCTCACTCTTCTAAATTTCGTAGACTTACATTTTATCCATCAAACCAAATTATATTTTGATGACTAGTTAGAATTATTATACTATTAACTTGAATTGGTGCTCGTCCCGTGGAAACCCCTTATATCTTTACTGGCCAAATTTTAACTTTTCTTTACTTTTTTTATTATATATTTAACCCATTTATATTAATTTACTGGGATAGTATATTAAAATGATTATTTAGTTTAAATTAAAACAAATGTCTTGAAAACATTAAATAAGAAATCTTAATAATTATTTACAAATATAATTTACAGTTTAGTATTAAATAAATTTCTAAACCTATTATATAATATATTAAATTATAAAATCAATATACTAATTTAATTATAAACACAAAAACAAAAAAACTTTACCCCAATAAAAAATATTAAATAATTAATAGATACTGGTAAATACCTTTTTCAAGCTAAATACATTAACTTATCATATCGAAACCGAGGAAGTGTACCCCGTGCCCAAATAAAAACAAACCTAATAAAAACACATTTAATATAAAAAAGAAAATTTCTAGGGTCACTACCTAAAAAAATTACAACAAACAAAGCTCTTATAAACAAAATACTAGTATATTCAGCTATAAAAATTAAAGCAAATCCCCCTCTTCTATACTCAGTATTAAATCCTGACACTAACTCAGATTCCCCCTCTGAAAAATCAAAAGGAGTTCGATTAGTCTCAGCTAAGCAAGACCCAAATCAAATTAATGCAAGAGGTAACGAGATTAAGACAAACCAAATAAATTCTTGATATTTATTAAATATTTCAAAATTAAATCCTCCTACTAAAATAATAAAAGATAATAAAATTAATGCTAACCTAACTTCATAAGAGATTGTTTGAGCTACAGCCCGCAACCTTCCTAAAAGAGAATATTTACAATTAGAAGATCAACCAGCAACTATCGTAGAATACACCCCAAACCTTAAACAACATAAAAAAAAAATTATACCCAAATTAAACCTTAATAAACCTATCTTATAAGGAATTACTACTCATATTAATAAAGAAATAAATAAACTAAAAATAGGAGATATATAATAAACCAAAAAATTTGATACAATAGAGAAAGTAGGCTCTTTAGTAAATAACTTCAAAGCATCAGAAAATGGTTGTAATAAACCAATATAACCAACTTTATTTGGTCCTTTACGAATTTGAATATATCTTAACCCCTTACGCTCCAATAAAGTAATAAAAGCTACCCCTACTAAAACACATACAAGTAAAATAATATAATTAACAACTCTAATTAATATTAACATATAATAATTAATTATTAACTAATTACTTATTATTTATAGATTTACTATATAATTAAATCCTAAATTTAATGCATATTATCTGCCAAAATAATAAACCTTTAAAATTATTTCAATTACTTACTCCTTTCGTACTAAAATAATTATCTTTTCCTAAAAGATAGAAACCAACCTGGCTCACACCGGTCTGAACTCAAATCATGTAAAAATTTAAAGGTCGAACAGACCTTCTTATATAACCTCTTCACTATATAGAATATTTTAATTCAACATCGAGGTCGCAATCTTCTTTTTCGATAAGAACTCTAGAAAGAAATTACGCTGTTATCCCTAAAGTAACTTAATTTATTAATCTTAATAAAGGATCTTTTATTCTTACCCACCAATTAATGTATAACTATTTAAACAGTTTAAATAATATTCATTTATGCCTCCCCAGCCTAACAAATAATTAAACTAAATCTTTATTTATAAATTTACTAAAATGTAATTATAATGTAAAGTTTTATAGGGTCTTATCGTCCCTTTAGTATATTTAAGCCTTTTCACTTAAAAGTTAAATTCAAATTTAATATAAAGAGAGCTTCTCTTTTGTCCGACCATTCATACAAGATTCTAATTAAAAACCTAATGATTATGCTACCTTTGCACAGTTATAATACTGCGGCCCTTTAATTAATAATCAGGGGGCAGGCCAAATCATTTATAACTCCAAATAAACATGTTTTTGATAAACAGGCAAAGAAACATTTGCCTAATTCCTCTATATTACCTTACCTATATTATATTTTTTTAATATTTAACTTATTATTTAAATAAAAACTCCTACTAATAAAACCATCATAATTTATTATATAAAATTAAAAATAAATCCCTAATATAACATTTAAAGATTAATAAAAATAATATTAATTATAAATTTTAGTTAAAACACTTTATTAACATAGCTACTCTTAAGCCTAGATAATTCAATTATTTCTATTCTAACTATTTCTTAAATAAAAAGCTTTTCCCTTCTATTTTCTTTCTTTACATTTATTACCCATAAAGCCTAAATTAAATTTATTTTTTAAGGAACCAGATATTATAAAACTCGATTAACATTTCATTTCTAACTTTATATTAAAAATTTTTATGTTATAAAAACTTTATTATAAAATTAACTATTTTTATTTCGAGATACTTAATAATAATTAATAATATATTAATTATCCCTGATACCCAAGGTACAAGCCTTAACTTCTACTTTTTTTCTCTTTAATTAATTAAATCTTTCCTTCACAGTACTTTCCACTATAGTCATAAAATTTTATTCATTAACAATTACTATCAACTATTATTATAAATTATTTTTCAAATATAAATTTTTAGCATACAAATAAGTTAACAAGACATAAATCAAAATAAATCGATTTGCACGATAACCTGTCTCAATGTAAACGAGATGCTATTTCTACTTAGCTATATTTTGAATTATATAAATAACAATTATATGTCTTTAATTTTTACTTTCCATATCTTATATATAATGGATTTCAACCACCTCTTAAAAAATCAAAATTTTTTGTGCATTACACCAATATATATATATATATATATATATAATNNANATWAATTAATYCTNTTATATTATTTGAATCTTTCAACTACAAACAAATTAGCCATTAATATTTTTATATAGCTTAAAGTTTACACTAAATTAAAAATATTTATCATAAGTAATTTAAACACTCATTTAACTATAATTACTACAATATAAATATACAACACTTTAAACCCTATTACACCTTACAAACAAATTACCTTATTATATTTACTTCAATATAAGTAAAATTATAGATATTGTAATAATTCTAGATACACTTTCCAGTACATCTACTATGTTACGACTTATCTCATTAATTAATGAAAGCGACGGGCGATATGTACATAATTTAGAGCTTTTATCTTACAAGCTTATTAAACTTGTATTACTATCAAATCCACCTTCCTAAACTCACCTTACTAATCCTTTCCATTTAAATAAATTTTATTGTAACCCATTTAAACTTATTTATAAGCTGCACCTTGATCTAATTTTTTTAACAATATAATTTTAATGATTTATTCTTTAGAAATCATCTAATAATGATGGTATACAAACTAAAAACAAGCAAGATATTACGAGGTGTATCGATTAATTTAAACAGGTTCCTCTGACAAGACTAAATTACCGCCAAATTCTTTAAATTTTAAGCTATACCTACTAATAATTTAATATTTATTTATTAAACTTCAATATAATAGGGTATCTAATCCTAGTTTATCTTTAAAGCTTATTAGCTTCCTTAAAATACACTCAAACTTTCATAATAACAACAATTTCACCTATTATTATTTAAAATAATATAACTATACTTTACAAGTAACTTAATAATAATTTCTTTACTTAATCCCCAAGTCTAACCGCGAATGCTGGCACAAGTATTTTATCAGATTTAATTAATATTATTATTCACTAGCTCATACTTCCATATACTTAGCTAAAAATCCACACTGAGAATATAAATAATTATAATTTTACTTATATCACTACTAATATTAATATAAAATTAATTTTTTACCCGCTTATATTAATTTCATGTGATCTTGATAATATAACAAAGATTATAAGCCAGAATCAAACATTTAACTCATAGTATTAATTTAATAATATAAACCATTATATAATATAATTAATAATAAATTATAATTTAAAATTAAAGCTAAATTACAACCATATAATCATATAATATAGTGCCTGATATAAAAGGATAGTTTTGATAGAACTAATAATGTAAATATTTACCTATATTACCCAAATATTACAATCACTATATAATATTATACTACATTTATTGAAAGATAAGCTAAACTAAAGCTAATAGGTTCATACCCTGTAAATGAAAGTACACTCTATTCTCTTTCTAATGGTCTTTCCAATTTCCCACCTACTTTTTTTCTTCTCTTTAATATTAGGAATCCTTATCTCTATCTCCTCTACTTCGTGATTTGGTATTTGAATCGGCTTAGAATTAAATATAATATCCTTTATCCCACTTATTACCATTAAAATAAATTTTTACTTTTCTGAAAGAGCCCTAAAATACTTTTTAATCCAAGCATTAGGATCTACTTTATTTGTTACATCAAGTTGTATATTCTTATCTTTTCCCCAAATAAGAGCAACCTTACTTTTAACATCCCTTATTTTAAAATTAGGAAGAGCTCCCTTCCATTTTTGGTTTCCACAAGTAATAATAGGACTAACTTGGCCCCAAGCAATTATTCTTATAACTTTTCAAAAAATCCCATTAATAACTATTATTTCTTACCTCTCAATCTTCCCTTATTTAATACAAATTATTTCTTTTTCAGCCATCTCATCTGCAATAATTGGAGCTCTAGGTGGATTAAATACTATACAACTACGAAAAATTATAGCCTTCTCTTCAATCAATCATATATCATGAATATTAATTAGTATTTCTATTAGCGACATATTTTGAATTTTATATTTCTTTTTTTATTCTATTATTTCCTCAACTATTATAATCCTCTTTAACTTATTTCAAACTTTTACTCTATCTCAGTTAATTAAATTCAACCAAACAAATATTATTCATGTATTACTTATCCCACTAAACCTATTGTCTCTAGGGGGTCTACCCCCTTTTGCTGGATTTATCCCTAAATGAATATTAATTCAATTATTAATTGATAATAAATTATTCATTCCATTAATTTTCCTTCTCTCCTCCAGTCTCATTACTTTATATTTTTACCTTCGAATTACTATTTTCTTTTTCCTATTAATAAACCCCTTTATAATTATTTCAAGAAAATATAATCCCCCATTATACTTCTATTTAACTCTTTTCGTATTTTTTAATTTTACTTTCATTTTTTTACCATTATTATTCCTGCTAATTTAAGATTTTAAGTTAAATAAACTAGAAGCCTTCAAAGCTTAAAATAAAAATTATTTTAAATCTTATAAACCTCAGTGTTATCACATTTTCAGATTTGCAATCTAATGTATTTTTATACTATAAGGCCTAATAAAGAAGTAAAACTTGTTTATGAATTTACAATTCACCGCTTTCCCTCAGCCACTTTATTATC